TTCACAAATTTTACGAACGGAAGCCCTTATTTTCATATTTCTTATTCCTTACCTTAATTTTGAATCTATTCCTTGGAAGAAAATAAGTCTCTTGATTTTTTTTTTTAACTTCGAATTGTATCGTCATGAAAGGAATGCTTTAAAAATCACCTAATCATTCGAATCTTTGTTGCGAAGTCTATAAATTATACGTCCCCTGGTTGAATCATAACAACTTACTTCAATTTTGACTCTATCCCCAGGTAGTATCCGTATAAAACTGCGCCGGATCCTTCCCGAAACATAACCTAGAATTACATCTTTATTATCTAGGCGGACCCGAAACATACCGTTGGGAAGTGATTCAGTAATTAAACCTTCATGAATAAATTTTTGTTCTTTCATTCCAGGTAACTTCCTTGAAGTATCAACTAATGGAGGAAGAGTTATATAACTCACTTTTCCTCTCTATTTCACAAATAGGAAGTTAGAGAGAAAATTAGGATACCAGAGGAGGAGGATCACCATATATATAACAAAAGTTCGCCTCCAATTTTTTCTCGTCGAGCTTCTCGATCTGTCATTATACCTCGGGAAGTAGAAAGAATTACAATTCCTATTCCACCTAAAATCTTAGGAATTTGTTGATAGTCGGAATAAATTCGTAAACCGGGTCGGCTGATACGCTTTAAAATAGTTCTGTGTATTCTTTTCCTAGTCTTTCTATGTCGCAGAGTTGAAACCAAGAAATATTTGTTACCTTCCTGATGTTTCCGAACGTTTTCAATAAAACCTTCTCGTAGAAGTATTTTCACAATATTTTCGGTGATATTAGTAGATGCTATTCGAACCGTTCCTTTTTTATTCATGTCAGCATTTCTTATAGAAGTTATTATATCGGCAATAGTGTCCTTACCCATGACGAACTATAATTATTGGTGCCTCCTAATTTTGATATAATCAACATGTTTCCTTTTTTTCTTTGTTTTATTTTCTTTCTTTTTTTTTTTTTTATTATAAAATTATTTATTATTAAAAGTATATGCGTGAGACACAATCTACTAATCTACTAAATTTGATCTATTTTAGATGTTCTGATATATCATAGTCCCATCTAGTAGTATTTATAATACCTCGGGAGCCAATGAAACTATTTTTGTAAAATTCAACTGTCTCAATTCCCGAGCGATCGCACCAAAAACTCGAGTTCCTTTTGGATTTCCTTCTTGATCAATGACAACCGCAGCATTGTCATCATATCGTATTATCATACCGTTGTCACGTTTGAGTTCTTTACAAGTACGTACAATTACAGCTCTAATTATTTCCGATCTTTCTAGTGGCATATTAGGCACTGCTTCTTTGATTACAGCAACAATAACGTCACCAATATGAGCATATCGATGATTACCAGCTCCTATGATTCGAATACACATCAATTCTCGAGCTCCGCTGTTATCCGCTACATTCAAAAGGGTCTGAGGTTGAATCATATCATTTTATTGGAATCCGTTATTTTAATGCAAAGGATGAAGGAAAAAATAAATATTCTCTGTCCAGAAATAAATAAACTTGCCGTTGTTTTTTCATCCTCAATACACTGTTTAGTTCTACATACCTATCCTGACAAATTGAGTTCGTATAGGCATTTTGGACGCAGCTAGTGAAATAGCTGCTTTGGCTACAGCTTCTGATACTCCGCCCATTTCATAAAGTATTCGACCTGGTTTAACAACGGATACCCAATATTCGGGGGATCCCTTCCCCGAACCCATACGTGTTTCCGCAGGTCTTACTGTAACAGGTTTGTCGGGAAATATACGTAACCATATTTTTCCACCACGACGCGCATATCGTGTCATTGCTCTTCGCCCCGCTTCTATTTGTCTAGCTGTGATCCAAGCGGGTTCAAGTGCCTGAAGAGCGTATCTGCCGAAACAAATACGATTGCCCCGACAAGATATTCCCTTCATTCTTCCTCTATGTTGTTTACGAAATCTGGTTCTTTTTGGGTTATAGTTGATGGTCGTTTCTTAATTCCATCTCTACTACAGAACCGGACATGAGAGTTTCTTCTCATCCAGCTCCTCGCGAATGAAAGGATTCAATAATATTACAGATACGCATGTATGTATTTAATAAACTAATACACTAAGACATTTATTAATATTGAATTTGTTTTGTTATACAGGAAGATGTATATACAGGATATACAGCTAGAATATTTATGTTATGCATATTTATAGATATAAATTATAGATAATGCTTTTTATAATTATAGTTTTATAATTATAGATAATGCTTTTTATTTTATAACGATCCTTGATCCTTATTTTTACCCTTATCAAATGATGCCAAAATATTGTAATGTAATCTCAATAAATAAAGGTTTCGCGGGCGAATATTGACTCTTTACTGTTTTATTCCTAGGTCAACCCATGACTTCTCAGAATAAATAAATTTTTTCTCGGTTCGTTCCGCCATCCCACCCAATGAATTATTCGGATTCGTTTTCAGTAGAATCCTATGCAGTCACAGGTTCCGTCGTTCCCATAGCTTCTCTATTAATGGTTAGGCCTGAACTCTGCAATGGAGCTCCCAACAAAATTCCTTCTCGAGTCAATCTCCTTAGTTTTTATTAACCCGAGGCTCTTTATTATTATTTATATTCATTCAGTATTGATGCTTTATCACATTGCCTTTATGAGGTAATTCATAGACCATACATATTGGAATCATATATCATTGATATTTTTGTTCTCTCTTTCTATCATCCTTCCATTTATCCACATCCCTTTATTTTTGTTTCACAACCCATAATCAGATTTTTTATGGAAAAGATTTTAGTTGCAGTTGCTGCAACTATATGATTGATCCACTCATCTCATATAGTGACTGTTTCTTGGGATCTCGACAATACGAAGCAATAAGTTGGTTATTAGTTTATTTTGTTTTTATTTTTGTTTTTATTTATTTTATATAGTTATTAAGTTTATATAGTTATTAAGTTATTTTATATAGTTATTAAGTTTAAGTAGGGTTTAGTCTATTTTTTTTTTTTAATTCCAACTCTAAACTCTAAAGAAAAATTAACGAGTCACACACTAAGCATAGCAATTATAACAAATGGTCAATCGAATTTTTATTCAACCTTATAGAATTAGAATTGCTCATTTTTGTTTTATTTAACGGAAAAAGAATGAAACAGTTTGTTATTTTTTGTTCTATCACTGGCCAGAATGGCAAGATAAATAAAGGTCTATTATTCCTCGTCCACAAATATCCAAATTTTGATGCCTAATACTCCATAGATAGTTCGAATTGTATAGGAACAATGATCAATTTTAGCGCGAATTGTTTGTAGGGGAACCCTGCCCTCTCTGATCCATTCGACACGTGCAATTTCTTTTCCGTCAATCCGCCCTGCAATTTGTACTTGCATTCCTTTTGTATCCGTTTGTTCAGCTAATTCAATAGCCTTTTTCATTGCCTTTCGAAACGAAACTCTATTTTTTAATTGTAAAGCTATATATTCCGCAAGAATATTAGGTTGCCCATAAGGTTTTTCAACTCTTGTGATAGCAATGTTGAGTCTTCGGTTCACAGAATTAAATTCTTTTTGTACATTCATCTGTAATTCTTCGATTCCTCGTGTTTGGCCCTCTATTAATAAATTTGGAAATCCAATATAGATTATGACCTGGATCAAATCAATTCTTTTTTTAATTTCTATACGAGCGATTCCTTCGAAACCCGAGGATATTCTCCTATTTTTTTGTACATAGTTCTTGATACAATTCCGTATTTTTTCATCTTCCTGTAAACCCACAGAATAATTTTTTGGTTGTGCGAACCAAAAGGAATGATGACGTTGGGTTGTACCAAGTCTGAAACCAAGTGGATTTATTTTTTGTCCCATATTTTCCTATTATATTTTCTTTCCATCCATATATGTTATTTTACTATGTTTACTATGATGAATCTAAATCTTAGATTCATCTAAAAATAATTTAGATTTATCCTTTAATACAATTGTTATATGACAAGTAGGTCTTTTTATCGGATAACTACGTCCTCGAGCTCGAGGTCTTAATTTTTTCACAATGGTACTCCTATTAACTTTGGCTTCACTAATGAATGAATCAGCTTCGTTCAAACCCATATTATGACTAGCATTTGCTGCTGCAGAATAAACCAATTTTAAAATGGGATAAGATGCTCGATAAGGCATGAGTTCCAGTATCATAAGTGTTTCTTCATAGGAACGTCCGCGAATCTGATCAATTACTCTTCGCGCTTTGAAAACAGACATACTACATATATGTTGAGCTAAAATTTTTACTTCTTTACCCGAACTCGAGTTCTTTATCATAAGGTTATCCTATCCCCCAACAATGAATGATAAACACTTGTTTTACTTTCAGTTTTTTTTTCACAAAAAAAAGAATTTGGCTTTTATTTCAATTTTTTTTATATTTAATTTATATTTTAATATTAAAATGAACTTTAAATTAACTTAACGACGAGATTTATTATCGTTTCTTGCATGTCTCGCAAAAGTAAAAGTAGGCGCGAATTCTCCCAATTTGTGACCTACCATACGATCTGTTATATAAATAGGTAAATGTTCCTTTCCATTATGAATAGCGATTGTATGGCCAATCATTGTGGGTATAATGGTAGATGCCCGAGACCAAGTTACTATTATTTCTTTCTCCTCCCTCATGTTGAGTTTTTCCATTTTTTCCGATAAATGGTTAGCTACAAAAGGGTTTTTTTTTAGCGAACGTGTCATGTCACAGTGTATTACTCCTTTTTTTTACATTTTTTATTTTAAAGATTGGCATTCTATGTCCAATATCTCGATCTAAGTTAAGTATGGAGGTAAGAATAAATACAATAATGATGAATGGAAAAAAGAGAAAAATGATGAATGGAAAAAAGAGAAAATCCTTTAGCTAGAAAAGGGGGCGGATGTAGCCAAGTGGATCAAGGCAGTGGATTGTGAATCCACCATGCGC